AAATAGAAACTAAGAATAGAAATTTTTGACGAATGCCACCAAGAACTTTTATTATTTCGACACAAGAAAGGGGCTTTTATACATCCCTTTCTTGTGTCGAAGACGAAAAAGACTCCCTCTAATTATTTGTGTTCTCTCAGTTATCCTTCCTTTCTAGGCTCCTCTTACTTATCGTATGTTTAGTATCTAGTCAAATTATATTCTATTAGATATTAGAACATAAAAAACCTATTTTTGAACATTTCGATCTGACACACGAATAGGGATCGAGTCACACCTATCAAATTGGGATTGAAAAAAGCAAAGAAGGGGTAAGGCCAAACAGTGTTCTTCACAATAAATATACATATTAGAAATGCGATAAAAGGAATTCCAGGCATATCTTATATGGGGGAAAGAGATGTAAACAAGCAAATTTCATACTTTTTTTGATCATACCTAACTAACCCAATGGCCAGAAAGAGTTTGATTCGTTTTTACGAATTTCATGTTGATAAATCCACGGATCTAGAAATTCATCTCAAACAATTGAACCTTCTCAAACTGTTTCTTTTTAAGAACCAAAAATATTTGTGCCAAAACAATAGATGCAAAGAAGAACAAAAGGCCTTGAACACGTAATGGGTCTTGAAGTACTATTTCCGCATCCCCCTGACCAAACCCACCCACATTAGGATTACTTGTTAATGGTTGATCGAGTTTAATAGATTCACCCTCTGAAACAAGAAGTTCTGGTCCTGGAGGGATAATATCAACCACTTGACGCCCGTCCGATGGATCTGTTATGGTTATATCGTATCCCCCTTTTTCTTTTCGTATGATTTTGCTTACTATACCCGCTGTTGTAGCATTATAAACTGTATTGTTACTTTTGCTACCGTCAGGATAAATCTGACCCCTTCCCCTGTTTCCGCCTACATATATCGGATATTTTAAGAAATAAATATCCTTATTAGTAGCAGGGTCTGGGGAAAGAATCGGAAAGGTAATTTCACTATATTTCTGACCAGGAACGGGGCCTATAACAAGAATATTTTTTTTAGTGGGGCGATAACTCTGAAAAGACAGATTGCCTATCTTTTCTTTCATCTCGGGCGAAATACGATCGAGCGGTGCTAATTCAAAGCCCTCCGGTAAAATAAGAACAGCCCCTACATTCAAAGCGCCTTTCTTACCATTAGCAAGAACTTGTTTCAGTTGCATATCATAAGGAATTCTAACAACTGCTTCAAATACAGTATCCGGAAGTACCGCTTGTGGAACCTCAATATCCACGGGCTTATTAGCTAAATGGCAATTAGCACATACAATACGCCCAGTTGCTTCTCGTGGATTTTCATAACCCTGCTGTGCAAAAATGGGATATGCGTTTGAAATGGATGCGCCGGTTATTATATATATCATGACCGATAGGGAAATAGATCGAGTAATCTCTTCCTTTATCCAAGAAAAGGTATTTTGAGTTTGCATGGTCCAATCGTTGATCCCGAAAATTTCTACAATAAAATTTGGTAGGTCGCTAGTCTAGTCCCCTATCCACCATTTTGTTATTTACTGTATACTAAAACTAAAAATACTCAAAAAATTTTACCGAAAGATAGCAGCAATTCCCCCCTCGACGGGTAGAAAGAATAAAGTAAGTTCGACTTTGCATGCTTGTATACAAAGTAACAAACAAACTTTATATTTGAATTGGATTTGGATCAGTGAATCATTTCTCAATCATTTATTGAATGATAAATAACTACAAGTGACGGAGATACGCGATTTAAATAATGAAAGATCCAATATTTTAAAATTGTATCTAGAATGACAGGAAAGGTGGAAACAAGACCAGATAGAATTTGATCATTATAAGCAAACCCAAAATCCTTGTAGATATAACCAATCATTAGTTCCCAACCGTGGGTTGAATGGAATCCAATACAGAAATCCGTTAATAAAAGAATAGAAAAAGCTTTTATTGTGTCACTTAAATTAGATAGGAATTCTTGAAGCCAAGAGTTAATAATAACAAGTTCCTCATTACCTAAAATGGAATAACTACTTAGAATAAAGAAATAGATTATATTTGTCGAGAAGTGCAAAATCATATGGATACAATCTTCATTGTGAATCGTGACCAATTGGATCGTTTCTTTGTGTATTCCTATATGAAGTTTTGGTAGATGTGTTTCCGGGTATTCTTTTATCATTTCGTCCAAGAGGAAGAGTTCCTCTAATTCTATGAATTGTACTAGAATACTCTTTTCGTGAATGTCATTCAAGAAAGTTTCGCATTGCCCAGTATTCCACCAATTTGTAACCCAGGATTTAATACTTTTATTGAATGAGAGCGAAATCCACCAGGGCAAAAATATTATAGATGCAAGATATAGAAGGGGAATGAATGTTTTCTTTTTTTTTTTTAACATTTTTTCATCTGTGAATTATTAATGAACCACCTCTTTCATTGACTCTAGGCAATCTAATCTTTCTATCAAGCAGGAGTTCCATTATAAGATAGATAGTAATCCCAGGAATTGATTCTCTGCTTTTTTATTAAGTGCTTAGCCCTTGAATCTAAAATATAGAAGTCAAAAATATGATAAGAATCCACTTCAAATTCGAGTGAAAATATAAATATATAGAATATTATTTCCAGAGATTCAAATTGATCCGATTCGAAGCAATTGTCCTCTTTCGATAAATGCTCAAAAGAACCCCTTCAAGTTCAAGTAATAAATATGATTCTATGCGGATTTCGAGACGAAAGAATCTTGATAAAAATAGCAAGTAAAAAAAAAATGGTTTTGTTTTAGGTTATGATTCTTACGTATACGCCTGCTTTGGCTCGAAGAATGAATGGGGATTCTTAAAAAAGTTCAGTTAGGTTATGCTCTAGAAAAAAAGGGGTTCTTGACTTGAGTTTTTTCCTCTTGCCGCATTTGATTGAATTTATTCTTCATTTCTCAATTGAATCGGTACGCGCAAGAAATAGGCCAATTCCGCAGCTTTTTGCTCAATTTCTCGCGGAGTCAAATTTTCATCAGTACGAGTCAAAGGAACGGCACCCTGACCTCTGATTTCTATATAAAGGACACGACGAACAGAAATACCTTCTTTAACTTCTATTCTGATAGATTGAATATCCTTGATAAGGAATCGTAGAAAGATGCGACGGTTTTTCCCAGGGAATCCCCAACGAAAAATACACACTAGTCCTTCTTTTTTATCGAATCGATCATAACCACTACCTACATTCCACGCAATTGTGCACCATAAATAGGAACTAATAAAGAGACCCGCAATCCCATAGAAAGACATCACGATTCCTTGCGGAAAAAAAACTATTTGCTGAGACGGAAATAAAGATATCAAATTTCTACCAAGATAACTAGAAGTTCCAACCAATAAAAATCCTAATGAACAAAAAAAAAGGATAAAAGCCCAGCAGAAATTGCTTGTTTTTCTAGACCCCGCTATAAATTCTATCCATATAGATTCTGATGGCCAACTCATACATACCAGATCCAGTTGCATTTTATTGGAATTGAGATAATAAGCATATATTTTAATTTTTATTTTTTATTTTGTTTCCGAAGTAACTCTAATCAGCTAGCACTATTTGTGAACCTTTAGGAATAATCCATCGAATTACTTAGATCTAAAAGAATCCCCTTTACTTTATAGGATCCCCCATAAAGATCTACATACCTATGATACATGGACTTTATATCATCCATCTGCTGCGATCCCAGTCCACAGCTACTATTCATTTACCCATACATCGTGTTTACGAATACGCATGCATAAGAAATAGCTTTTTGATTTCTATTCGGAAAAACTACTTGTTATACAATATTCTACTAATATAGATATCCATGATATCTAAGTTTTGAAAAAATAGATCAAATTTTGTCTTGGTCCCATCGCATCTAAAAAATCTTAGTTTTTTGAACATATAAAGATAAAGAAGCCATTGCAATTGCCGGAAATACTAGGCCCACTAAAGGCACAAAAATGGAGGGTAAGCTGTTGAGAGTTGTCATAGAATGGGTACCTCAATTTTATATTTGTACCTGTTATTGTTACTTATAAAGATATCTCAATAATAATTAACAATTATATTAGAATTCGTATATTATACTACTATAAAACTAATTACTAAGTAATAAACTAAACTAATGAATATGTAATTAGTTTTATAGTAGATATATATCTAATAAAAAAAGTACAAGGACTGTTAATGACGATCGAAAGATATCTGTATAATAATCCACTTGATTTATTATTCTGAATTTTTTTTTTGATTTATTATTCAAATCTACGAATAATAAATCAAAAAAAAGAGTGTTAGTCAAAATTTTTGAAAAATGAGATTCGTTAGAATTTGACCCCGATCCAAGAAGGGAAGGAGGATTTTATTTTAGTAAAAATAGAATTCTCGCGAGATATCGAAAGATCAAAAACTCTATATCTATTTTTTTCTATATTTGAATTCTATATACATCCGCAAGAGAGGAAGATTGAATTCCTTTTATTTGTCTCGCCTAATTCTAATTTCATTTCACAAAGGGGAGAATTCCCTTTTTATCTTCTTAATAAACTAAAAGATTGCTCATTAGTAATCAGTAATATCGCTAAGAATAAGAATTACAAAAATTATTTCTACAATTCAATTTGATGCTACAAAGGAAAGAAAACCCCATTAGTCCTACTTTGATTCTGATAAACTAACTCCAACTACCTTTTCCATACAAATAAAAAATTGAACTTATAACTTAAGGCTCTACCTGATTTGGAGTTGGAGTCAAAGGAAAAAAATCGTGGAGCTGAAATAACTCACTCAGAACACCTTTTAAAAGTTTGCGTGGTACAATTAGATCGAATAAGCCCTTATCAAATAAATATTCAGCCTCCTGTGAACCCTCGGGTACTGTTGTATTCAACGTTTGTTCAATTACTCTTTTACCCGCAAATGCAATATAGGCATCCGGTTCGGCAATAATGATATCCCC